CAACGGGACCTACCCCCTCTTTCCTTGTCTGATTCGAGGGGGATCCGTTGAGTTCTTAATAATCATAATATTTTTTTTGTATAAATGTTTCAAAAAAATCCACATTTTCTTATGATTGATGTTTTGAAAAATGCACTTCATTAATTGATTCAGAACATCTTTTACTCCAAAGTATCTGCGAATACTTTCAAAAATGAAAACAAAGAAGGAATCACTCGATTTCCGTTTTTTGGATGACTCACAATTCTATATAGTTCTATATATGGATTTATATCGATTAGATATCATGCAAACCCTTTCTATACTAATAAAATAGAACCTTACTTTCTTTAATCTTAATCTAATCAAAGTTTCCTTTTTTCTATTTTAGAAGTTCATTGAAATTGAAGAAGTTCTATTTGTTCAATAAATTTACCTATATTTTTGTTTGTCCACTACTTAACATGATAAATCGAAAAAAGGTTATGATAAACCGAAAAAAAAATGGAACCCACGAATAGGAATTTTTGACGAATAGGATCAAGAATCATTATTAATTCGACACAAGAAAGGGTTGTGGAAAATCCCTTTTCTTGTGTCAAAGACTAGGAGACGCACAACCCCCCCCTCCCCTAAACCCTTTGTTCCTTTCATTTATACTTTGGTTTATATTATCCGCTTATTTATCTTTTGTTTTTATTCTATTCAAATATAAAACTACGGATTCATTCTATATCACTTCGATTTGGATTGAAAAAACAAAGAAGAGATAAGTAAAATCAAATAGTCTTCTTCACAATATACACATCATGACCAGTATAAGTAATTCCCGAAATCCGAAAAAAGAAACAAACAAAATTTTTTTGATCATACACAATTACATAATATAATTGCCAACAACAATTTATTTCTTTTTAGAGTTTGATGTTGAAAAATTCGCGGATCTAGAAATTCATTTCGGACAATTGAACTTTCTCAAACTGTTTCTTTTTAAGAACCAAAAAGATTTGTGCAAAAATAACAGATGCCAAGAAGAGCAAAAGGCCTTGGACACGTAATGGATCTTGAAGTACTACTTCTGCATCCCCCTGACCAAATCCGCCCACATTAGGATTACTCGTTAATGGTTGATCAAGTTTGATGGATTCGCCCTCAGAAACAAGAAGTTCCGGCCCTGGAGGGATAATATCAACCACTTGACGCCCACCCGATGCCTCCACTATGGTTATTTCGTATCCCCCCTTTTCTTTTCGTATGATTTTGCTTACTATACCTGCTGCTGTAGCATTATAAACATTATTGTTACTCTTGCTCCCGTCGGGATAAATTTGACCCCTTCCTCTGTTCCCACCTACGTATATGGGATATTTTAAGAAGTGAACATCTTTCTTAGTAGCGGGGTCCGGGGAAAGAATAGGAAAGGTGATTTCACTATATTTCTGACCAGGAACAGGACCTATCACAAGAATATTTTTTTTAGTAGGGCGGTAACTTTGAAAAGACAGATTTCCTATCTTTTCTTTAATCTCAGGCGAAATACGATCGGGCGGGGCTAGTTCAAACCCCTCGGGTAAAATAAGAACAGCCCCCACATTCAAAGCGCCTTTTTTACCATTAGCAAGAACTTGTTTCACTTGCAGATCATAGGGAATTCGAACAACTGCTTCAAATACAGTATCCGGAAGTACCGCTTGTGGAACCTCGATATCCACGGGTTTATTAGCTAAATGGCAATTGGCACATACAATACGGCCCGTTGCTTCTCGTGGATTTTCATAACCCTGCTGTGCAAAAATGGGATAGGCATTTGAAATGGGTGCCTGAGTTATTATATATATCATGAGCGATAGGGAAATGGATCGAGTAATCTCTTTCTTTATCGACGAAAAGGTTTTTTTAGTTTGCATGGTCCAATCATTGATCCCGAAATTTTCTACAATAAAATTAGGTAGGTCGCTAGTAGAGTTCCCTATCTATAATTTTGCTATTTACTGAAATAATTTTTCTGAAACATTGGAGAGATCCCTTGGCTGGGTAGAAAGAATAAGTACTATTTTGAGTGTTTTGCTTATGGACAAAGTAACAAATATTATAGTCGTTCAATCATTTTTCAGTCATTCATTGAATGATAAATCACTACAAGTGAAGGAGATACACGATTTAAATAACGAAAGATCCAATATTTAAAAATTGTATCTAAAATGACTGGAAAAGTAGAAACAAGACCGGATATAATTTGATCATTATGAGCAAATCCAAAATCCTTGTAGACAGAGCCAATCATTAATTCCCAACCGTGGGGCGAATGGAATCCTATACATAAATCAGTTAATAAAAGAATAGAAAAAGCTTTTATTGTGTCGCTTAAGTTATATAGGAATTCTTGAATCCAAGAGTTAAGAATAACAAGTTCTTCATTACCTAGAATAGAATAACCACTTAGAATAACGAAACAGATTATATTTGTCGAGAAGTGTAAAATTGTATGGATACGATCCTCATTGTGCATCTTGATCAATTGGGTCGTTTCTTTGTAGATTTCGACGCGAAGCTTTTGTAAATGCGTTTCTGGGTATTCCTTTATCATTTCCTCCAAACGAAGGAGTTCCTCCAAGTCTATGAATTTTTTTAGAATACTCTTTTCTTGAATATCATTCAAAAAAATTTCGGATTGCCTAATATTCCACCAATTAGTAATCCAAGATTCCAGACTTTTTTTAAATGAGAGAGAGATCCACCAAGGCAAAAATACTATAAATGCAAGATATAGAAGGGAAATGAATACTTTCTTTTTTGCCATTTTTCGTCTGTGAATTTTTGAAGTTTAAATGAACTCACCCCATGCGTCGACTCTATATGATACTAATATTTCTATCAAGCATAAGTTATATCCCAAGTCATCGAGCCCATTAATCTATTGCGAGGTTTTTATTTGTGATGCAGTATAGCGGTTAGGTTAGTCCTTGAATCTAGAAAGAATACAGAAATAGAATAAGAAAGAGCCCACTTCAAATTAATATTAGTTGGATTTCGAGACGAAAGAACTCCCGTTCTATTAAAAAAAATATCAAATATTAAAATAAAAAAAAATTATGGACACAAAAAATTTCGTTTTAGGGTTGCTTCGTATACGTTTACTTTGGCTCGAATAGGCGTTCAGAACAAACTTCCGTTAAGTTATGGTATAGAAAAAAAAAAGAGGGTTCTTGAGTTTTTTCCCTCTTGCAAAGTATTCATTTTTCAGTTCCTTTTTTCAAAATACTTCAATTGGTACGCGCAAGAAATAGGCCAATTCAGCAGCTTTTTGCTCAATTTCTCGTGGAGTCAAATTCTCATCAGTACGCGTCAAGGGAATGGCCCCCTGGCCTCTGATTTCCATATAAAGGACCCGACGAGCAAAAAGACCCTCTTTATTTTCTATTCTGATGGACTGAATATCTTTCATAAGGAATCGCAGAAATATGCGACGGTTTTTTCCAGGAAATCCCCAACGAAAAATACACACTATGCCCTCTTTTATATCGAATCGATCATAACCACTACCTACATTCCACGAAATTGTGCACCACAAGTAGGAGCTAATAAAAAGACCCGCGATCCCATAGAAAGACATCACGATCCCCTGCGGAAAAAAATTTATTTGCTGAGAAGGAAATAAAGATATAAAATTCCTACCAAAATAACTGGAGGTTCCAACCAATACAAACCCTAATGAACCTAAAAAAAGAATAAGGGCCCAACCGAAATTACTTATTTTTCGAGATCCCGCTATAAGTTCTATCCATATACGTTCTGATCGCCAACTCATACTCTCACTAGACCTAGTTGCATTTTATTGGAATTGGAAGAATAACAAAAATAAATTTGATTTTACTTTTTTTGTTTCCGAAGTAACTCTCATCAACCAGCACTACTATGATGTGAACCTTTTAGAAAAATTCATCGAATTGCTTAGATCCAAACTAAAATAATAACATCTCTTTCATATGATTTCCTATAGATATCCACATATAGATATATTGACTTTCCATTTCCGAAATTCTCCCCGATAGCGATCCATTTGAAAATTGTTAGAATTCATTTACCCATATATCATGTTTACACATACATAAGAGCTTAGGCTCGAAAGAAGCCACATGTTATACCATATTCTACTAAATAGATATGGGTGTTATGATCAAAGTCAGTTTTGAAAAAAAAAAAATGGATAAGAGTTGTCCCTATAGTATCTAAAAAATCTTGTTTTTTTGAACATGAAGAGATAAAGAAACCATTGCAATTGCCGGAAATACTAAGCCTACTAAAGGCACAAAAATGGAGGGAAAGTTGTTGAAAGCTATCATTGAATGGGTACCTCGATTTAATATTTGTACCTGTTATTTTTATTTATTGTTTTATATTAAATTTTTTTTTAACCTTATATTGTTATAAAGATATTTTATATATAATAATTATATTATACTAATATTATACTAAGTATACCTAAGTGAGTATATACCTAAATAAGGAGTATATGAAGTATATGTTTTAATAATTTTTTTTTACTAAATGCCTATAAAAAAAAATGTGTAAATAAAAAATATGTAAATAAACGGACTTATTCACCCTTCTACACGTTTCTACACGAAATATATGTATGATAATACACCTTTTTATTATTCATATTATTAGTTATTTTGTGCTCTTGTCTTATAATTTAATAATTTTCATTTTTAAAAATTTATTCCGTTTTATTAATTATTAAATTAATTAATAAATTAAAAATGAAGACTCTACTCTACAGCTCTACTTAATCTAAGTTTGATTCAAAATCTAAGTTTGATTCAAAGGAAAGAAGGCATGTAGCCGAAATAATTCACTCAGAACGCCCTTTAAAGGATTACGTGGTACGATTGGATCGAATAAGCCCTTATGGAATAAATATTCAGCCACTTGTGAATCCTCGGGTACTGTCTTATTCAATGTTTGTTCAATTACTCTTTTACCCGCAAATGCAATGTAAGCGTTGGGTTCAGCAATAA